AGTGAGGTGCCTGAATAAAGGGTCATTTTGATAGAGTGAATTAAGTAAAAATTACCCTTACTGTAATTAAAAGAATTAAACTATTTCTATTAATTTCAAAAATTAATGTTCATCGTAAACTAAATTACAAAAAGATAAGCTAAAAAAGCTTTTAGGCTCATAACTTAAATATAGGAATTAAACATCCTTCTTTTTAATTTTAATGAATTTTAAATTATTAATGTTTTCAAGATTAGTAGCAATGGGGGCTATTTTTTCTTTATCTTCGAATAATTGAGTGTCAATGTGAATCGGAATAGAAATTTCAATAATATCATTTTTACCAATAATAAGATCAAAATTAAAATTAAGATCAGAATCTTGTATTAAATACTATATTATTCAAAGATTAAGTTCTAGAATTATAATAATGGGGATTATTATAATATCTTTGAACATTAAATCAGAATTAATTTTAATATCATCTTTACTAATAAAGTTAGGGATAATACCTTTTCATAATTGAGTTTTATCAATCATTGAGGGAATAACTCATACAAATATTATCATTATATTTACTATTTTAAGGTTAGCTCCATTAAATATAATTTCATTTTTAGAAATAAATTTACAATTCCTAGTTGTATTAAGTCTTGTGGTTAGATCAATATCAGCCTTAAACCAAAATTCATTAAAAAAAATTATAACTTACTCATCCATTTATAACTTATCTATTATTTTATCATCAATCAGGAGATGATCCATTTGAATAACATTTATAACTATTTATTCAATTTCAACAGTTGTAATTATAATAATGTTTAAAAAAATAAACTTTAACTTTATCAACCAAATTATAACTTTAAACAACAGAATGGCAATAAAAATCGAAATATTAATGGCTATTTTATCAATAGCTGGAATACCTCCAGCGTCAATATTTATAATAAAAATAATAATCATGGAAAGATTAATTATATCAAAAGAATATTTAATTATTTCAACAATTATCTTAACATCAACTATTACAATATTTTTTTATATGCGAATTTCAATTATAGTAATAACAATTTATCATACAACATCAAAATGAATGCCGGTGTCAAAAAATCAATCAATGGCTACAATAATCTTACTTCTATCACTAATTTTCCCAACTTTATTATACTTAAAGTCTTTCATATAAGATTTTAAGTTAATAAACTATTAACCTTCAAAGTTAAAATTGCAAATAAGCAAATCTTAAGTCCTAAGATTTCTTACTATTATTAAACTTGCAATTTAAAGTTTTTATTAAACTATAGAACCTAAAACTATTAAGAGAAAATAATATTCTTAAGTAAATTTACAGTCTACTACCTAAATCGGACACCTTAATGAACAAATGATTATTTTCAACAAACCATAAGGATATTGGAACGATATATTTTATATTTGGAATATGATCGGGTATAGTCGGAATAATATTAAGAATAATTATTCGGGTTGAACTAGGTCAGCCTGGACCATTTCTAAATAATGACCAAATTTATAATACAATCATTACTTCTCATGCCTTCATTATAATTTTCTTTATAGTAATGCCAATTATGATTGGAGGATTTGGTAATTGATTATTACCTATTATAATTGGAGCTCCCGATATAGCCTTCCCTCGTATAAATAATATGAGATTTTGACTACTACCACCATCTATTAGATTACTACTAATCAGTTCAATAGTAGAGACAGGTGCTGGAACAGGATGAACAGTTTATCCACCATTATCAAGAAATATTGCTCACTCAGGGGCTAGAGTAGACTTTGCTATTTTTTCATTACACTTAGCTGGAATTTCATCTATTCTAGGAGCAATTAATTTTATTACAACTATGATAAATATGCGAGTTCAAGGTATAAATTTAGATAAAACACCATTATTTGTTTGATCAGTAGTTATCACTGCATTCTTACTTCTTATATCACTCCCAGTTCTAGCTGGGGCGATCACTATACTTCTAGCAGACCGAAATATAAATACTTCGTTCTTTGATCCTTCAGGGGGGGGAGATCCAATTTTATACCAACATTTATTCTGATTCTTTGGACATCCTGAAGTATATATTTTAATTTTACCAGGTTTTGGATTAATTTCCCATATTATTATTCAAGAAAGAGGGAAGAATGAATCCTTTGGTTATATCGGAATAATTTATGCTATAGTATCAATTGGAATTTTAGGGTTTGTAGTATGGGCTCACCATATATTTACCGTTGGTATGGATGTTGATACACGAGCATATTTTACCTCGGCTACTATGATTATTGCTGTCCCAACTGGTATTAAGGTTTTTAGATGACTGGCAACAATACATGGAATATATAAAAAACCTACAATCACAATTATATGGTCTGCCGGGTTCGTATTTTTATTTACTATGGGGGGATTAACAGGAATTATTCTATCAAACTCATCAATTGATATTATTCTTCATGACACCTACTATGTAGTTGCCCACTTCCATTATGTCCTATCCATGGGAGCAGTATTTGCAATTATAGCTGGATTTATTCAATGGTTCCCATTGTTTACAGGATTAACTATAAACAGAAAATGACTTAAAATTCAATTCATAGTTATATTTATTGGGGTTAATATTACATTCTTCCCACAACACTTTTTAGGATTATCTGGTATACCTCGACGATATAGAGATTATCCTGATTCATTTACATTATGAAATGTAATTTCATCATTAGGAAGTGTCATATCTTTGATAAGAATATTGTACTTAATTTTTATCATTTGAGAAAGAATAATATCAAAACGAATAGCACTATTTACTAAACAAAATATATCATCAATTGAGTGACTTCAAAAAATACCTCCAGCAGAACACTCTTATAGTGAACTACCAGTATTAATTAAGTTCTAATGTGGCAGAAAATATGCTATGAATTTAAGATTCATTTATAAATAAATTTATTTCTTTAGAAATTAATACATGAATAAAAATTTCTTTTCAAGATGCATGTTCACCAAATATAGAACAATTAATTCTATTTAATGACCATGCCATAATAATTATTATTATAATTACAATAATTGTTGGATATATAATATTATCACTATCATTTAACAAGTTGATCAACCGAATATTGCTAGAGGGTCAGATAATTGAATTAATTTGAACCATCGCCCCAGCAGTAATATTAATTTTTATTGCAATACCATCATTACGAATTCTATACCTTATTGAAGAATCCCTAAATCCCATAATAACAGTGAAATCAATTGGACATCAATGATTTTGATCATATGAGTATTCAGACTTTAAAAATATTGAATTCGACTCTTATATGAAAGCAAGAACATTAATAGAATTAAATGAATTCCGACTTTTAGACGTTGACAATCGTATAATTATACCATTTAATACACCAGCTCGAATCTTGGCATCATCAGTTGATGTAATTCATTCATGAACTGTCCCATCAATAGGAATTAAAATCGACGCGTCCCCAGGACGAATTAATCAAGCTAATTTTATATCACAACGACCTGGAATCTTTTATGGTCAATGTTCAGAAATTTGTGGATCTAACCATAGATTTATACCAATCGTTATTGAAAGAGTAAATCTAACAACATTTATTAAATGACTAAATACATACTCATTAAGTTACTTAAAGCAAGTATTGATCTCTTAAATCAAATTATAGTAATTAGCGACTACTCTTAATGAAGAAGATTAGTTTAAAGAAAACATTTACTTGTCAAGTATAAAAAGAATTATATTTCATCTTCTTATACCACAAATATCACCGATATGATGAATAACATTAATATTAACATTTAATTCCCTATTTATTGTGATTAACTCAACAACTTATTTTAACTACAAGTTTAAAAATATAAGAGAAAAAAAAACTAAAAAAAATAAACTTAATTGAAAATGATAATAAACTTATTCTCTACATTTGACCCATCAACAGGAATGATATCACTAAATTGAATTAGAAGAACATTATTCTTAGTATTAATTAATTATAGTTTCTGAGCAGTAAAAAACAATTTTTCATGCTTAATAGAAAAAATTTCTTTATCACTAGAAAAAGAACTATTTATAATTATACCTTATAGGGGTTCAACTCTTATTTATATAAGATTATTCTTCATAATCATATTCAATAATACAACAGGTTTATTGCCATATATTTTTACATCTCCATCCCATTTAGTATTTTCTTTATCATTGGCATTACCGTTATGAGTTACATTAATAACATATGGTTGAATAAAAAAATACAATAAAATATTTGTTCACTTAGTTCCTTTGGGAACACCAACAATTTTAATACCATTTATAATCATTATTGAAACAATTAGAAATTTAATTCGACCAAGTTCATTAGCAGTTCGACTAACTGCAAATATAATTGCTGGGCATCTGATTATATCCTTACTTGGATCAGACTTAAGAACAATTATAATAATTATATTAATTTCAATCTTTATAATTTTAATAATATTTGAATTAGCAGTAGCGATTATTCAATCATATGTATTTATAACATTAATAACTCTTTACTCTAGAGAAATTTAATTATGAACAACCATCCCTATCATATTGTTGATAATAGACCATGGCCAATTATTGGATCAATTGGATTAATAACACTAACCTCAGGAATAGTGCTATTATTCCAAGAATCAAAAATTACCTTAATAATAATAGGAATAATAATTACTGTACTAACTATAATTCAATGATGACGAGACATTATTCGAGAGTCAACATATCAAGGGTACCATACAAAAAAGGTAACTAAAAGAATAAAGCTGGGAATAATATTATTCATTTTATCAGAAGTTATGTTTTTCTTATCATTTTTCTGGGCATTTTTCCATAGAAGACTATCACCATCAATAGAAATTGGGATAATATGACCACCTATGGGAATTAAACCATTTAATCCATTAAGAATTCCAATATTAAACACAACTATTCTCCTAAGATCTGGGATTTCAATAACTTGGGCCCATAGAGCAATTATTAACAATAATATATGACAAGGAATTAAAAGAATAATTTTAACCATCAGTTTAGGGATATACTTTTCTATTTTACAAGTTATAGAGTATTTTGAAGCACCATTCTCTATGGCTGATTCAGTGTATGGCTCGTCATTTTTCATGGCAACAGGATTTCATGGAATCCATGTTATAATTGGAACAACATTTATTATAATTATAACAATACGATTAATAAAAATACACTTATGTAACAAACACCATGTGGGATTTGAATGCTCAGCTTGATATTGACATTTCGTAGACGTAGTATGACTATTTTTATACCTATCTATTTATTGGTGAGGTTCATGTTTATTTAGTATAAATGTATATTTAGCTTCCAACTAGAAGGATCAAAATTGAAATAAACAATTATATTAACAATTATATATGCTATTATAATCTTAATACTATTAATTATTATAATAACAACATTAATAATAGTAAGAAAAAAATCATTAATTGATACTCAGAAATCATCCCCTTTTGAATGCGGATTCAACCCATTATCAAATAAACGTCTACCATTCTCAATTCACTTTTTCCTTATTGCAATTATCTTCCTAATTTTTGATATTGAAATCATTATTATCCTACCTAGAGTAACAACTATAAAATTCTCTATAATTAAATACTGAAGAATTACTACATTCAGATTCATTTTAATTTTAATTTTAGGACTATATTATGAGTGATACAATGGACTTTTAAATTGACAAGAATAGGATTATAGTTAAATATAACATTTAAATTGCAATTAAAAAGTACCCAAGGGTTGATCTTTACATGAAAGTAAAATTTACATTTAATTTCGACTTAAAAAATGAGTTTATAGCTCTCATGTTTAAGGAAAGCCAAATTAGAGGCATTTTATTGTTAATAAAAAAATTGATTTATTAATCTCCTTAAAAGAGTTAAATAGAGATTAGCTGCTAACTAAATCTCAGAGCTATTAAATTAAGTTCAACTCTTAATTCATTTAGTTTAAATAAACATTTTATTTTCATTAAAAAGAAAGGAAATTATTCCTAATGAATTGTAAAAGGGAAATTTATTCCTCCTCTATAACTTCAATATAAAACTCTTAATAAGCTACATTTACAAAAAAAAAAGAAAAATCACAAAATAAAAGTTAAAAGATAAATTTTCATATTATTATTAATATAATCCTGAAAAAAATTAGAAAAAATAGTTAAATAAAATCTTAAACCAGAAGTTCTAAACTCCCCCCAAAAACTTAAGTTATAAGAAATAATACCATAATTATAAAATAATTTATATAAAAAATTTAAATACCCCCCTATAAATCACATATAACTATTAAAAAAGTAAAAACTAACTGGAAAAGAATAAGAAAAATTATTAAATTCATAACCAAACCATAGCCCAAAGAAAACTATACTAATAGTTAAAAGCTTATAGTATATAGGAAGAATAATAAAATAAAAATCAATATTAAAAACCCATAAAAAGGAACAACCAAAAACAACTGAAAAAAAAGTTAAAACTATAATTCTAATCCTCATTAAATCAATGTAATCTAAAAAATTAGAGAAAGAATATAAATTAAATTTCTTAAAAACAGTATAATAAAACAATCGAGAAGTATAACAACAAGTTAAGCCTAATCTTATGTAAAACAAAATAAATACAAATGAATTTAATCCATTAAACAAGGATAATTCCACAATTAAGTCTTTAGAATAAAAACCAGATAAAAAAGGAATACCACATAAAGAAAGATTAGAAATATTAAAACATGAAGTAGTCAGAGGTATAAAACAACAGCAAGAACCTATAAAACGAATATCTTGATTATCTCCTATATTATAAATATAAATACCAGAACAAAGAAATAAAAGAGACTTAAATATAGCATGTCTTAACATATGAAAATAAGAGTAATCAACCTGATTTAAAAAAATTGAGCAAATTATCAAACCTAACTGTCTAAGAGTAGATAAAGCAATGATTTTTTTTAAATCAAACTCATAATTGGCACAGAATGAAGAAAAAACCATAGTAAACAAACCAAAGTAAAGAAATCAAGAATAAATTACTTCAACTCAAGAAAAAAAACGAATAAGTAAATAAACACCTGCAGTAACAAGAGTGGAAGAATGAACGAGAGATGATACTGGGGTAGGAGCAGCCATAGCTGCTGGTAGTCAACAAGAAAAAGGAATTTGTGCACTCTTTGTAAAACAAGAAAGAATAACTAAAAATACCAAAAAATTTAAATAATATCTATTATAAAATATAAAATGTCAAGATCCAAAGGAAAATATTCAACTCAAAGAAATCAAAATACCTGAGTCACCTAAACGATTAGTTAAGCAAGTAATTATACCAGATAAATAACTCTTTATAGAATTATAATAAATTACTAGGCAATAAGAAACCAGGCCTAAACCATCTCAACCCAATAAAATTCTGAACAAATTAGGTCTAATAATTATTAATAATATTCTAATAACAAATAAGAAAACAATATACAAAAAACGTAAACTAGAGTAAGAATATACCCCTATATACTCAGAACTATATAAAATAACTATTGAAGAAATGAAAATTACAACAGAGCAAAAAATTAAAGACTTCCAGTCTAAAATAATAACATAACAAATGCAAAAAGAATTTAAGTAAAATAATTCGTACTCAAATATATAAAAATAATCCATTAAACAAAACAAAATACCAAAGTAAAAAAAAACTAAACTAAAAAAAAAAAAAAAAAAAAAATAATAGTAATATTTATTTAACAAAACTCGAGGCACACAAACATCTATAAAACCACAAATTACTATTTTATTTAAACTACTCAAGTTAAATTAATATCATAAAAAAAACAAGAATTAAAAGAGGGAGTAAATGACATAAAGAAATTAAATATTCACGAACACTTATTAGAGAGAATCTATATAAATTTCTAAATAAACCATGCTGTGTATATCTATATAAATAGAATCTGAAACAAGCTCTAAGAAAAGAAATTATAATTATAAAAAAATAAGAATTAGGTCAATATGATAAAACTCCAATAATAATAAATACTTCACTAAAGAAATTTAAACTGGGGGGGCAACTCATGTTAAAAGAACAAAAAATAAACCAAATCAATCTTAATCTAGGGAAGAAAAAAACTATTCCCTTATTTAAAAAAAATCTACGTGTGAATAAACGATCATATAAACAATTAGCTAAAAAAAATAACCCTGATGAACACAAGCCGTGTCTAATTATTATAAACAAAGACCCAATTAAACCAACCCTTGTTATAGTTAATAAACCACATAAACATAGACCTATGTGACAAACTGAAGAGTAAGCAATTAAACACTTCAAATCTGATTGCAAAAAACAAATTACAGAAACAATTAAGGAACCATATAAAGATAAAGAGAACCAAAAATAGGTGTATTTAAAAAAGAAATAATCATAAATAAATATGAAACGAATTAAACCATAACCACCAATCTTTAATATTAGACCAGCTAAAATTATTGATCCTGAAACAGGTGCTTGAACATGGGCCCTTGGCAATCAAAAATGTAATATAAATATAGGCAACTTAATTAGAAAGGCAAATATTATACAAAAGTGAATAAAAAAAGAAAAATCAAAAAAATAATTGAAATCAAAAAAAACACTAGAGTTATTTATATAAATATAAATAATAAAAAAAAATAAAGGTAATGAGCCAAACAATGTATAAAAAAAAAGATAAAAACTTGAAATTAAACGTTCGGGTTGATAACCTCAACCTAAAATAATAATTAAAAGAGGAATTAATGTGAGCTCAAAAGAAATATATATAAAAATTATATTTAAAAAAGAAAAAACTAAAATTAAAAAAAAACAAAGTAAAAAACAATTTAGAACAAAAAATCAACGTCTAATAGAATTAAAAATTAAACTTCTAGATATTAACATTAAGAAACTAATAAAAATTGATAAAATGATTAAACAATAAGAAAAATAATCAATACCAAAAAAATAACTTACTCTACAAAAATAATCTCTATAACTAAGGGTAATAAAAATTAATAAACATAAAATCAAAAAAAATTGAAAAATAAATCAAAAATCTAAAACCAACAAAGGAATTATAAAAGATAAATATAAAATAACTATTATCATAATATCATGGAATTTAAATAATCATTTGAATGACAACGAATTAGTAAAATTATTAATCTTAATCCTAGGGCACCCTCACAAACAAAAAAAGTAACTAACAAAATATATAAATACATAAAATTGAAAAAAGACAAACAATAGAAATAAATAATTAATAACAAATAAATAATAATAAACTCTAATCTAATTAAGCACAAAAAAACATGTTTTCGAACGAGTCTAAGTCTTACTACACCTATAAATATTAATATAAGAAAAAAAGGAAAAATAAGTTTTAATAATTTAATAAAAATATTAATTTTGTAAATTAAAAATGGATAATAATAATCCTTAAAACATCAGCTTAGTAAAAATACATCCTTAATCTCCAAAATTAAAATTTTAATAAACTATAAACTGAAATTAAAATAGAAATAATAAAGATAATAATCGTGATATCTATTCTAAAAACAACTATAAAGACACCTATATCTATAATAATTTTACTATTAATACAAACATTATTATCAATTATAATTATAAACAAAAGATCTAGATCCTCTTGATTCCCAATAATTACATTTATAATAATAATTGGGGGAATTTTAATTATCTTTATATATATAAGAAGAATTACATCAAATAAAAAATTTAAAATTAATATAAAAAGATTTATCTTAATAACAATTATAATAATTATAACTGAAGAAATAATAGTAAACTCACAACCTATAGAACAACAAATAATTAGAACTAATATTGAAATAATATCCATACCAAAAATCTTTAATAAAACACTAGCATTAACTATTATCATAGTATTATATCTATTACTATCTATAATCGCAATCAACAAAATTGCAAAGAACTTTGAGGGTCCTATACGATCTAAAACTTATGAATAAAATATTCCGAAAAAAAAATAAGTTAATAAGAATTATTAATAATTCAATAATTAACCTACCTGTTCCAGTTAACCTAAACAACTGATGAAACTTTGGATCAATTTTAGGATTATGTTTAATAATTCAACTAATTTCAGGAGTAGTCCTATCTATACATTATACAGCAAATATTAATTTAGCGTTCGAATCAGTGAGACACATTACCCGAGATGTAAACTATGGATGACTAATACGAACATTACATTCAAATGGGGCATCAATATTTTTTGTATGTTTATACATCCATACTGGTCGAGGAATTTACTATTCATCTTATAAATTCTTACAAACCTGAATAATAGGAGTTATAATCCTTATAATAACTATGGCCACAGCATTCCTAGGATACGTTTTACCATGGGGGCAAATATCTTTCTGAGGGGCAACAGTAATTACAAACCTTTTATCTGCTATTCCATACATAGGGGACATATTAGTAAAATGAATCTGAGGGGGATTCTCTGTTGATAATTCAACACTTACCCGATTCTTTTCATTACACTTCATAATACCATTTATTATCTCAATAATAGTTATAATCCATTTATTCTTTCTTCACTTAACAGGATCTAACAACCCATTGGGAATAAAATCAGAAATAGATAAAATTCCATTCCACCCATACTACTCAATTAAAGATATTATAGGATTTTCTATTATAATTACATCATTAATAACAATTACACTAGCAGAACCTTATATACTATCAGACCCAGATAACTTCATCTCAGCAAATCCAATAGTAACACCAATTCATATTCAACCCGAGTGATATTTCCTATTTGCATACGCCATTTTACGATCAATTCCTAATAAACTGGGGGGTGTTGTAGCCCTAATCTCATCAATCTTAATTATCTTAATTTTACCATACTCAATAAAAATAAAATTTAGGGGGATTCAATTCTACCCTATAAGACAAATTATATTTTGATTATATATTAATAATGTATTAATTTTAACTTGAATTGGAGCACGTCCAGTAGAAGAACCATACATTAATATTGGAATAATAATAACTATTACTTATTTCATATACTTTATTACAGATCCAATTTTAGTAAAAATTTGAGATAAAATAATTAAGTAAATTATAAGTCAATTAGCTTATAAAAAGTTTATATTTTGAAAATATAAGAAAGAGAAATTTATTGACTTAACAAAAAAAAATGATAAATATATATAAACTTTAAAAATAAAAAAAAAAACATATAATTTAGAGAAATAGGTAAAAAAACCTTTCAAGCTAAATATATTAACCTATCATAACGATAGCGGGGTAGAGAGGAACGAATTCAAATGAAGAAAAAACAAAAAAATACAATCTTAAAAAAAAATAATAAACTATAAAAATCACCCCCCAAAAAAATTAAACAAGTAATTATACAAATAAAAATAATTCTAGAATACTCAGAAATAAATAAAAAAGCAAACTCACCAGATCTGTATTCAACATTAAAACCTGATACTAATTCACTCTCCCCCTCAGAAAAATCAAAAGGAGTGCGATTAGTTTCAGCCATACAACAAGAAACCCAACAAACAAAAAGAGGGGGGGAGAAAAAAAAAAATCATCTATTTAACTGAAGCTTATATAAATCCAAAAAACTATAACTATCTAATAGAAAAAAGTAACACAATATAATAATAGATAAAGAAACCTCGTAAGAAATAGCCTGAGAAATTCTGCGAACACATCCTAATATTGAGTAAGATCTATTAGAGGACCACCCACAAACAATTAAACCATAAACTCTAATAGAGGAGCAAGATAAAAAAAAAATAAAACCATAAACAAAATCAACACAATTGAAATAGATGGGTAGAAGAATCCAAATAAAAAGAGATTGAAAAAGAGAGAATAATGGACAAAAAAAGTAAATAAAAAGATTAGAATTAAGAGGAAAACAAATCTCCCTAAAAAATAATTTTAAACCATCCCCAAAAGGCTGAATAAGCCCTAATACCCCTAATTTATTAGGGCCTTTACGAAATTGAATATAACTTAAAACCTTACGCTCAAATAAAGTAAAAAACCCAACAGAAATTAAAACTATTAAAACCATAAATAAAGAAGTAACAAAAAGAATTATTGAATATAATATAAATTATATAATTAAATTCTAAATTTAACGCAATTATCTGCCAAATCAATTAAAATAATCAAAAATTACAATAAAAAATTGTACCTAATGGTCCTTTCGTACTAAAAAGGTATAATAATTTTAAGATAGAAACCAACCTGGCTTACACCGGTTTGAACTCAAATCATGTAAGATACTAAAAGTCGAACAGACTCATTATTAGAAAAATTGCCCCCTAAAATTATCTTAATTCAACATCGAGGTCGCAAACTTTTATATAAATATGAACTCCCCATAAAAATCACGCTGTTATCCCTAAGGTAACTTTTACTTATAATCATTAATAATGGATCAAAAAAAAATCATAAATTATATGATTTTAAAAAATAAAGTTTAATTTATCTATCACCCCAACAAAATAATAATAAATATAAAATAAAAAAAAAAAACTAAATAATAAAATATATTATTAAATATAAAGTTCTATAGGGTCTTCTCGTCCCTAAAAATCAATTAAGCTTTTTTACCTAAAAATAAAATTCTAAAAATAAAAATAATAAAAATATTCTATTATTAATTCATTCATTCTAGTCCCCAATTAAAAGACTAATTATTATGCTACCTTTGTACAGTCAATATACTGCAGCTATTTAAAATTAATCATTGAGCAGAACCTACTTTTAATAAAATAACCTAAAAAAAATGTTTTTGATAAACAGTTATAGAAAAAATTTGTCGAGTTCATTAAAAATTAAGTTTAAATTATACTAATTAAATCATTATTAAAAATAAATAAAAATTAATTAAATAATCTAAGTAAAAAAATAAATATAAAAAAATAATAATTAAAAACCACAATTTATAAAAAACTTAATGAAAAATATAATAACTAATAAAAGAAAGATAAATAAGAAATTTTAAAAATTTATAGAACTTATCCCCCATAAAATAAATTGAAAAAAAAACAATTAAAATTAAATTTAATCCTTAGAAACCAGATATAAATGAGGACGAATAACTTATAGTTACCATTTAATAATTTATAATTTTTATGAAACAAAAAAAAAAAAAAAAAAATAAATCACTCATCTTCGGGAAACTAATGAATAAATTATTTATTAAAATTACCCTGATACAAAAGGTACTAAAAATTATTCCTTAATTATAAATAGTAAACCATTCGGGAAAAAAAATTAATTATTTAATTGTAAAAACTAAAATAAAAAAATTGAAAGAAAAAGAACAAAATATAATCAGAAAGAAATGAAATTTTTCTAATTAGTGTAAATAACTAACTTTATATAAGCTACAATCTGTACTTTCTAGCCTCGCCTTCCGGTGAGGCTACTTTGTTACGACTTATCCTAAAATAGGAGTGACGGGCAATATGTACATTAATTAAATAAATTCAAAAGAAATAATTTAATCAAATTACTTTCAAATCCTATATAAATGATTAAACATAAAAAAATTAATTTAAAATTAAAGTAACCCATACTATCCTTCAAAAAACTGCACCTTGACCTAAAATTAATGAAAATACCTAAAAGAGAATATCCTTAAAAAACACTCCAAATAACCATAGAGGTATACAAATAAAATGAAAGTTTAAATTATCGTGGTTTATCAATGACTGTACAGGTTCCTCTGAGAAATTAAATTAACCGCCAAATTCTTTGAGTTATGAAGAAAATAACTACTTTTATTCTAGTTTAAATTTAAATCATAAATAATAGGGTATCTAATCCTAGTTTAAAACCAGATTTGAAATAATATTAAAAGAGAATAATTAATTATAAATTCCACCTAAATAATTAATATTAAAACCCATAAATAAAACAAATATATTCAAACTAATAAGTTTAACTAGAATTAATTGTATAACCGCGAATGCTGGCACAAAATTTATCAATCCTAAATTAAGTCACTTTAAAAAAATAAAATTTATAAAAAGTTTTATTACTACCAAAAAAATTATTAAAAAATAAGCATATAATCTACTTAAGTAGCTAAAATAAAGCCAGAATCAAACTTACTTAAAAATTATAATACTATATCGGATACGAGTGGGATGTTTCCCACCAAAAATCTAGTAGTTTAAAGCTTAATCCCAAAGGAAGATTGGATTTAAATATAAATCCTATCTTAGAAATCTAAAGTATATATTTTAAGATTAAAGATAAAATAACTAAGAATCTAGAATAATGTGACATTAACCGTTGGGGACCAGTTAACTATAAATCTATCTTAGAAATCTAAAGTATAAGTTAAGATTAAAGATAAAATAACTAAGAATCTAGAATAATGTGACATTAACCGTTGGGGACCAGTTAACTATAAATCTATCTTAGAAATCTAAAGTATAAGTTAAGATTAATTTGCTTAAAGCTTTTTTTAGCCCAGCTGTGTTTTCACTAAATGAATCGAGACGTGCTTTTTAATAAGTTTCAAATTAAAACATATATATCCTGTATTGAAGCTATGCATTTTGAATCAAGTAGTATATCAGAGGAAAATCGTGTATTTTAAACACCTAACTGACCGTTAAAGTATTTTAATTCAAACTCCATCTACTTTGACATGTAAATTTTTAAAATTATAAAAATTTTATATTTTTTTAATAAAAAATTTTTGTTTTTCTTTTGTGTTATATTAAATTTAATTTAAATTTATATTATTTTTTTATGTATTAATTATAATTAAATTCAATATCATTATATAAAATACAAACGCGTTAATAAATACGTTAAAATATGTTCGTTAAGTATTAGGAGAACAGAACTTGGTGAACTCTGCCGTTGATATCATGAGCGCGCTATCATATCGCTTGACCCTAGTGTCAGCCGGCGCGCGCTTTATCAGCCCGCTGGTGGTGCACGACTTTTCTTGGCAACAATTACGGTTCCTCTTCACTTCTGCTAGCCTAATACTCTATTTATTTTAAAACCTCTAAAATCGTTCACCTGAGCTAAACAAGGTATAATATGTTTAAATAAAATTAATTGAAGGATTGTTCTTAACCAGTCAACGTCTTTTTTCCCCTGATTTAATCCTATAAAGAGTATTTAAATTATAGTTCCTACATATAGTAGATGATATTCATATAATAATTAATATTTATATTTTCGAAAACTCTATGAAAAAAGACGTGCTTTAATTAAAGTGTATTTTTTCTTGTTACACAGTATTAATTTGAATAATATTTTGTATTTTATATAGTATTAATTTGTTCTGACCGTTTAACAAATGAACCAGAGGTGTTTTTTTCTTCATTCGTATTGTACTATAATAAATCCGTGTACTATAATAAGTGCATCGATTCATCAGTATGGTCAACCGATATTTATTCTTTGTCACGTTATGATATAATAGTTGTTATTGTGCTAGCCTGATACTTTGTTTTTCATTGCATGTTGTTCGTATTCCATATTTAAGTGGTTTTTTCCATATATTTAGTAGATTTATTAATAAATATATATATATTATAAGTTAATTTTTAATATTTAATTTAATATTTAGTTATGAAGTTCACAATTTTATAATAAATGACATGAAATTTTTATACAAAAAACTAAGATTAAATATAAATAATATCCTGATTTAACTATTTTCTTAATAATAAGTTTA